CGTGTTGAATGGATCAGAGAAGGTAGGGTTCCACTACAAACCATTCGAGCTAAAATTGATTATTGTTCCTATACAGTTCGAACAATCTATGGGGTATTAGGCATCAAAATTTGGATATTTATCGAGGGGGAATAATAAACCTTATTTCCCTTTTTATTCTATCCAGCAAATGAACAATTATAAATTAGAATTCTATAGGGTTTAATAAAAATGAAATTAATCTTTTGATAAAATTGCTATGCTTAGTGTGTGACTCGTTGGTTTTTTGAGGGTTAGTATAAAAACCAGCCCCATAGTATAAACAAATAACTATAGAAGTAATAACCAACTCATCACTTCGTATTATCTGGATCCAAAGAACCAGTCAAGATATGATATATTGTTCATATTGTTGTAGCAACTGAAATCTTTTTTATTATTTATTAAAAAATCTGCTTCTAAATTGTTAATAATAAAAAAAAAGAAAGGGTATGGATAAATGGAAGGATGAGAGGAAGAAAGAAAATATTGATGATATATAATTCCAATATGTAAGGTCTATGAGTCATCTCATAAAAAATCTGTGTAATAAAGCATCAATACGGATTCATCATTAAATGGATCTGCTCATCGAACAAAAAATAAAGAGCTTCGAGCCAATAAAGACTAAGAATATTGACTCAAGAACTAATAGCTCCATTGTAGAATTCAGACCTAACCATTAAATAAGAAGCGATGGGAACGACGGAACCTGTGAATTCAAAAGATTCTATGAAAATGAATTTGAATGATTCATTGATCGGGATGGCGGAACCGACCAGAGACCAATTCATCTATTCGGAAAAGTTATGAACGAATGATAGAACTGAAATAGAAATGGAAAGAGTAAATATTCGCCCGCGAAAACTTTGTTTTCTTGGATTGCTAAATTTGGGTCAATCCAATACGATAAAGAGTAAAACAAAAAAAAGATTCCTTTTAACATTCTAATATCGATAAATAGAAGAAAAAATAGTTTAGTTATAGTTATTAATATATTAATTAATAGTTATTAATATATATATTTAATTTCATTATATATTATTATATATATCTATACAAACAAAATAGACAAATCAAGATATACAAATTAATAAGATTTGATCTAGATTAAATGAAATCCATGATTCAGTTATTAAAATTAAATATAAATACATCTATGCATAATATTATATCTGAATAGAATTCAAATTGAACTCAAAATCTTTAATTTGAATTTATTTTATTCGCGAGGAGCTGGATGAGAAGAAACTCTCACGTCCGGTTCTGTAGTAGAGATGGAATTCAAAACAAACCATCAACTATAACCCCAAAAGAACCAGATTCCGTAAACAACATAGAGGAAGAATGAAGGGAATATCTTATCGAGGTAATACTATTTGTTTTGGTAAATACGCTCTTCAGGCACTTGAACCCGCTTGGATCACATCTAGACAAATAGAAGCAGGTCGACGAGCAATGACACGAAATGCACGTCGCGGTGGAAAAATATGGGTTCGTATATTTCCAGATAAACCGGTTACAGTAAGACCCGCAGAAACACGTATGGGTTCAGGTAAAGGCTCTCCCGAATATTGGGTAGCGGTTGTTAAACCAGGTCGAATCCTTTATGAAATGGGTGGAGTAACAGAAACTATAGCCAGAAGGGCTATTTCAATAGCAGCGTCCAAAATGCCTATACGAGCTCAATTTATCATTTTGGGATAAAAAAGAAATAGGCCTTACTTAAAAACTTAAAAATAGTGGGTGCAGGTTTCTTTTTTTGGACAAATAATATTTCTTTTTTTCTTCGACCTTTGTATTGTAAAAAACAGATAAAAAAATGATATGATTCAACCTCAAACCCATTTGAATGTAGCAGATAACAGCGGGGCTCGAGAATTGATGTGTATTCGAATCATAGGAGCTAGCAATCGTCGATATGCTCATATTGGTGACGTTATTGTTGCTGTGATCAAAGACGCAGTTCCAAACATGCCTCTAGAAAGATCAGAAGTGGTCAGAGCTGTAATTGTCCGTACTTGTAAAGAACTTAAACGTGACAACGGTATGATAATACGATATGATGACAATGCTGCAGTTGTGATTGATCAAGAAGGAAATCCAAAAGGAACTCGAGTTTTTGGTGCGATTGCCCGAGAATTGAGACAGTTCAATTTTACTAAAATAGTTTCATTAGCTCCCGAGGTATTATAAAATAAGACCACGATATGGTTATAGTAGGTTATTTAAAAGAAATAGATTAAGATTCATTTAGTAGATTTTCTCTCACGTATATACCTTTCAAAATTAATATTTATAAACAAACACGTAAAAAAAAAAAAAAAAAAGAAAAACATGTTGATTATATCGAAATTTGGAGGCACCAATAATTTTAATTAATCATGAGTAGTGATACTATTGCTGACATAATAACTTCTATACGAAATGCCGATATGTATAGAAAAAGCGTGGTTCGAGTAGCATCTACTAATATCAGCCAAAGTATTGTTAAAATACTTTTACGAGAGGGTTTTCTCGAAAATGTGAGAAAACATCGAGAGAACAACAAATCTTTTTTGGTTTTAACCCTACGACATAGAAGGAATAGGAAAAGGACTTATAGAAATCTTTTAAATTTAAAACGGATAAGTCGGCCGGGTCTACGAATCTATTCTAACTATCAAAGAATTCCTAGAATTTTAGGTGGGATGGGGGTTGTAATTCTTTCTACTTCTCGAGGTATAATGACAGACCGAGAGGCTCGACTAGAAAGAATAGGCGGAGAAATTTTGTGTTATATATGGTAATCTTTCTAATATCCGATATTAAACTTCTTTTTTGTGAAAAAGAAAAGAGAAGGGGTGGGTTCTCTAATAGGGTTCTTCCTCTACTAGTTGATACTTCAAGGGGGTTTTACCTGGAATGAAAGAACAAAAATGGATTCATGAAGGTTTAATTACTGAATCGCTTCCCAACGGTATGTTCCGGGTTCGTTTAGATAATGAAGATATGATTCTAGGTTATGTTTCAGGAAAGATCCGACGTAGTTTTATACGGATACTGCCAGGAGATAGAGTAAAAATTGAAGTAAGTCGTTATGATTCAACCAGAGGTCGTATAATTTATCGACTCCGCAACAAAGATTTGAAAGATTAGGTGTTTTTTAACTTCACCATTTCTTTCGTAGGAATACGATTCGAAATCGAAAATTTCAAGAAACTTATTTTCTTCCAAAAAGTGGATTCAAAATTAAAGTAAGGAGTGGCAAATATGAAAATAAGAGCTTCCGTTCGTAAAATTTGTGAAAAATGTCGACTAATCCGTCGTCGGGGACGAATTATAGTAATTTGTTCCAACCCAAGACATAAACAAAGACAAGGATAATAAAACTCGTTAAAGACCTGATATACAAATAGGGAATCTGTTTTGACATGAAATGGATATATCCATATATCTCTGACTCAAATTTATGAGATCATAAAATATGGCAAAAGCTATACCGAAAAAGGGTTCACGTGGACGTATTGGTTCACGTAAGAGTACACGTAAAATACCAAAGGGGGTTATTCATATTCAAGCAAGTTTCAATAATACCATTGTGACTGTTACAGATGTACGCGGGCGGGTGGTTTCTTGGTCCTCTGCCGGTACTTGTGGCTTCGGAGGTACAAGAAGAGGGACGCCGTTTGCTGCTCAAACCGCAGCGGCAAATGCTATTCGTGCAGTAGTAGATCAAGGTATGCAACGAGCAGAAGTCATGATTAAAGGTCCAGGTCTCGGAAGAGACGCAGCATTACGAGCTATTCGCAGAAGTGGTATACTATTAACTTTCGTACGGGATGTAACCCCTATGCCACATAATGGCTGTAGACCCCCGAAAAAAAGACGTGTGTAGAAATAAAAAAGGAAGATATTTGAATAGTAAGAGAAACAAGAGAAATAAATGATTCAATGATCTGATCAAATAATATTATTATGGTTCGAGAGAAAATAACAGTATCTACTCGGACACTACAGTGGAAGTGTGTTGAATCAGCAGCAGACAGTAAGCGTCTTTTTTATGGGCGCTTTATTCTGTCTCCGCTTATGAAAGGTCAAGCAGACACAATAGGCATTGCGATGCGAAGGGCTTTGCTTGGAGAAATCGAAGGAACATGTATCACACGCGCAAAATCTGAGAAAATATCACACGAATATTCTACGATAACGGGTATTCAAGAATCAGTACATGAAATTTTAATGAATTTGAAAGAAATCGTATTGAGAAGTAATCTCTATGGAACTTGTGAGGCGTCTATTTGTGTCAGAGGCCCTGGATATGTAACTGCTCAAGATATCATCTTACCGCCTTATGTAGAAATCGTCGATAATACACAGCATATAGCTAGCTTGACAGAACCCATTGAGTTGGTTATTGGATTACAAATAGAGAAGAATCGCGGATATCTTATAAAAACGCCAAATACCTTTCAAGATGGAAGTTATCCTATAGATCCTGTATTCATGCCTGTTCGAAATGCGAATCATAGTATTCATTCTTATGAAAATGGTAACAAAGAAATACTATTTCTCGAAATATGGACAAATGGAAGTTTAACTCCTAAAGAAGCACTTCACGAAGCCTCCCGGAATTTGATTGATTTATTGATTCCCTTTTTACATACCAAAGAAGAAAATCCAAATTTAGAGGACAATCAACACATGTTTCCTTTACCCCCTTTTACCTTTTATGATAAATTGGCTAAACTAAAAAAAAAAAAAAAAAAAATGGCGTTGAAATCTATTTTTATTGACCAATCAGAATTGCCTCCCAGGATCTATAATTGTCTCAAAAGGTCCAATATATATACATTGTTGGACCTTTTGAATAACAGCCAAGAAGATCTTATGAAAATGGAGCATTTTCGCATAGAAGATGTCAAACAAATTTTAGGGATTCTAGAAAAAAATTTCGTAATTGATTTACCGAAAAATAAGTTTTAAATCCATTGGATTTTTTT